TGCAAAGTGGCGAATAAGGAACCCGGTGTCAACCCGTCACCGAGAACGGCCTATGTTCCAAGAACCAATGCTACCAATACGGTCAGCACCAACCACTGAAGTTAGCCTTCGTGATTCAGATGTTGCTGCTGCTGACATGCAAACCATTGAAGATGGTCCTCGGGGCAAAGAGCTTGAACCAGATAACAATCCCCAAGCTCCTGTTCTTCAACAACCGGAGCCTCCGAACAAGGCAAACAAATGGCAGCACCCGGGCAAGAGCGCGACTACTAGGGCACAATCCAAACTTGGAAATATATTACCAACCCCACAATTTTTATTGTTTGGAATGCAAGGGGCGTCAGCAATGGCCTCACGCGTAGGCGTCTCGACGATCTTGCTCAGACCGGGCTTTAGTCTTTGGTTGTCATCCTATCCTCTGATTAGAAGGGCCCACTATGTATCAAAATGGAAGTGGAGATTGCGTATGGATGGATGAATGTCGAACATCTCGCTCGGATGCCAATATTTATCTCTTTTGGAGATAAGATGATATCCTTGACCTGTCCATGATTGAAGCCAATGCCCAATTCATTTCTACCAACGCAAAGATCAAATCTTAAAATGCTAAAGGTGCTCTCCTTACGTACGCCTCCTTTTCGTTCTACTTAGGTGGGAATAGAAAAGAGGTCTTCTTTCAGAACCTTAGCGCTTCATACTAAGAAAGTAAACTACCGTTGATTTTCCGGTTTTTTCATAAGATGATAAAAAACTCAGTGTGGTATAAATGTTAAGATTTTGAGATCGGGGAGAATAGTTCTCCAAGAACTTTCAAGCTTATCTGCAGAAACAAGAGATTTACTCTCAAACTACCTGCCCATATACCCGAGTAGCTGAGCGGCATCTTTGGAGGTTACCCGTGCTCTTCTCACCGAGATGAAGGTACCCAATACTGGTAAGAAGCTGTCTTAACTGCATGTTATTTGATTAATCGTATGCCCGTTCTAAGTGGTAAATCTCCTATTCAAGTGTTGAAACCTGACTCACCCCTGTCTTTCCGGTTGTGTTTGCTTTGTTCATGACTTGAATCCTCCCAGAAACAAACTTGATTATAAGTCTTTCTTTTTTTTTTGGGGGGGGGGTGTAAGACTGCTAACCACGCAGTCTTACTATATTATGGACAGCCCCCCCGTCGTGAAGACGGAGTTTTCTCCGTCCCAGCGGATACACCTTTGTCATTCTTTCTAGGTCTAGCTACTCGAACATAGTCCACAACGACTTGACGATCAGCGACGCCAAAAGTCTTATACTCGATTCGATGGTCAATTGTTGGGGAAGTCAAAATTGAACTATCCCCATTCCCAGCCCGGGGCTGTGTTAGGTCCACGGACCAGACTAAGAATTCTGTACCATCGACTCCACCAAGAAGCCAAAATCCTTCACCACTGTAGCGCCCAGGAGTCAGTATACCGACCTTAGACGGCGCCCTATTATGGAGCGCTATCATATCAAAAAGCTTCCACATTAGACCGAAACAGACCAAGTTGGGATCCGTCGATCTAACAAGAAAATCATTCGATACTACAGGGGCATAAAAAAAATAGTCTATGGTGACATCTGGCGACAGAGCAGTACCGTAGCACCATTTCACATACTTGAGCCACCCCGATACCCACTGACGACGAGTTGAGTATTCCTCGAATTCTTGAACCTTGAAGTGCAAATAGCACTCTTCAGGTGCCAGTTTGAGATCTCGAGGTTTGGAAAACTCCCGAAGGTAGTCAATCCAAGCATAAGGATCGAGAGGGCGACCCCGTCCCAACCACCATTCCATATTACGGCAAGGGAAGGACTTATGCGGCCGATCATACATGGCCTTGAGCCTGCTATATTTACGGCTCAAGTGGTGGTCTATCTTACTAATAGACTTATAACCCATACCACCTATCCTGCACAGGGTTGAAACCAAACCCTGCGTACCGGATACCTATCATTTATAGCCATAAGGCCATAAGGATGATAAAAGTTAGTTAGGGCTTGTGCTGAGGCCGGCGACAAATCGACCGCCAGACCCCGAACACGAAATCTCTTAGCAAACTCACCAGTCCCAGAATGCGAGATCAACGATTTATGTACAGAAATCTTGGCCTCAAGGAAATCCAGGACCTCCTTGTATTTCTCAGCGACGAGATCGTCACAAATTATGACGTCATCGCCAAGCACTGCGTACTTATCAAAGCGTCGACCAGGATGAACCTGCTGCGCACACCACCACACCACAAAGTGATGAGTGAGTGCGAACAGAGGCCAAGAGGAGTAGTACCCCAGTGGCTGCCCGGTCACAAAGGATACTGATGACCTATTCTTCTTAACGAAGGGCACATCAAATATGTTTGCACCTAGGGCAGAGTTGACAACTCCCGGCGCGAAACGGCGATCAAACATGTGACACATAACTTCGAACATTAAAGATAACGGCCACCTATCGGTTGCTGACTTAAGATCAAAGCAGTGACAACATGTCGACCCAATTAGACGATCAAGAGGTCGCTGCTGGTTAAAGGTACCGTCCATCGGCAAAGGTCGCAAGACCTTCTGAAGCCAGTCCATGATTGGCTTCAGAAGTCTTTGATTGATGTAATTGGCAATGGCGAATACCCCCCTCTTGGTGCCCTGCTCAATCGTCTGACCTAGACGACCAGTTACAGGCGGAATCTCGAGTTGCTCCGGGTGGGGCAGTGATGGACCAATATATTTTTCGTAATAGTCCAGATCAGAGCCCGAGAACATTTTTTTGTTCTTGTCCCCCGCGAAGCGAACCCGAGATGGCCACAATATGCCAGAGGACCACTGTTCACCGTACGAGTGAATAAACTGTACGAGGAACGCGTAAGCTGACATCTCAAACATCAGGCATGGGAAACAGGACTTATAAGGTCCATGAAACTTGGGCCCAGCCCAAGTTGAGAGGCTCCTGACTTAAGCTTCTCGTTAGCCTGTGACATAGTTGGAACGGTCTTCCAGGTTGGTTCCCACGACATACCTTGGTATAATAGTATGCGTCGAAACCATGGGATGTACCGGTCTAACAAGGGCACCACACTTTCCTTCATCCGTGATATCGTTGAATAGACACGATGCATGTCCTGAACAGGAGTCACAATCGATGAAAATGTTGTCTTATCAATTAGTTTTGCTAGGAGAATGATCCTATACAAAGAGAAGAAAGATAAGTAACATTTCACCACCTTCGGACCTCCAGATCGGATCATCGACCTATAGAAAGGTGGAATGGTCCGCGGGAGCCCCCGACGAGTCAAAGATATAGGAACCGGTAAAAGAGTCGGTTTATTAGGATCCCCGCCATTTCGCATCTTTTGTTTGCCGATGATTAAATATTATTCTGTAATACTGACAGGGAGGAAGTAAACTGCGCTAAGGATATTTTTTCCATCTATGCGGGTCAACTTGTGAATTTTGAGAAGAGTTCTTTGTTTTTTAGTGCCAACTGCCCGAATGCTTTGCGTGATTCCCTGGCACTTTCCCTTCCAATTGTGCGGTTTGGCAAATATCTAGGGAGATTTTCCAAACCTACTAAGGGACGAAAGATACAAAAAGTGGTTATTTACATGTAGTAATGGAACAGCAAAAAAGAAGGTAAGTTGAATCAGATGATGAGCCGCATAGTTTTTCCTCTCTAAACCACGAGAAAGTAGACTCGATCGTCTTTCTCTCTCCTCTCTTCGTTCAACCCGTGTGGATCCCTAACTTTCCCAACCTTCGGCTTTCATTTCAAAGTCACAACACTGCGCCGAATGAAGGTAGTTTAGTTGCTCGACCATTGGGGAGAGGTTTCGAAGTAATGTCGAATTATGATTGAAACCTAGGTTCCTATTCAAATTCCCAGGAAAGTAGACTCTGTTCGATAGTTCCCATCTCTCTCTTTTCGTTCTTAATCGAATGTAACCTCTCGCCCCACCTTTTTATCCAAACTTGAGCTACTCGCGTCGTAAAGCTTATGTCTCTCCTTAAAGTACCGTCTTTCGATGCCTATTTTGATGCTCCAGAAGCCATCTATGCTTTGATCAGATGTTAATAGGTATTCCACACATGGCGGGCGGGGTCGTAGTCATAAAAGGAATACTTCAACCAGCTCAATGGAACGCTCCAACTTAGGTCCTTCTCTCTGGTGCCCAAATCGGCTTAATTGAGGGGCTCCGTATCCGTAGCCTCACTTTATGCACGGTTTACTGACCACCTACCTTTGCTTCGGGACACCAACCTCTGGGAATGAGAATAGTTTCTTTGTCTTTCGAGTCGAATCAATGAGAACAAACGGCAGCCTCTTAGTAAATGGGGAGTCACACACCTTTCTTTCAGAACCTATGGTACTAAAGGGCGAAGTAGCTCGACGTGAAGAAAGAGACTATGAAAGGGGACGAAGTGATGTCCGGCTCTTCGCTTGCTCGCAACAGATGGCATCTCCCCTTATTGATTCTCGTTTCAAGATGAAAAAGGAAAGACAAGAACCTTTAAAAAGAAGTTCGATTTAATGTCTTTTTGACATTGCATTGGTGCGCCGATCCAATTTCTCTAGGAACTGCTCCGCATCATTTTGAGAAGGATTCGCCCTCGAATCCAAGCCAAGTCCTCTTCTTCAGCCATGGATGGTATGGAAACAAGACCAGTAGTAGTAGACATCTGATTAGACAGCCCCACTTCACTGCTTCGCCTTCGGCCCCTCTTCACACGGAACTCTCGCTCGAACACCTTTACTTTCTTCGGTGCCGCCCTTCTTCTCCTGGAGAGAAATAAGCCATTCCAAGCCAACCCACACGACGAGAACAGGATTTTGAACTCAGAAATACCAGAAAACCGGACGGAAACCACCGTGACGGCGGCCCCAGACCAGAACAGAAACCCTTAGTCGCTCACAGGTCGCGTGCAGCGCGTTCTTTTTTTCCTTTTGGCAGTTGAAATCATACTACTTTAAATGGCAAGGGTTGGTAATGACAGAATCGATAGAAGAAAGGTGCCGAGGTCACTAGAAGTATGGTACCGAGGGAGTAGCCTGTTTGCTTTAAGGAGAGGTATTTGTCTTCTTTGTTGGCCTCGGAAGTTCCGCCTCAAGGATTCTCTCTGGATAAGGACGCATTTGTGTCTCTTATGCGCAGGTCGAATATCGGTTATGAAAGATCGGCCAAGATCTATTATTTGCTTTGCCACACAGCAGACAAGGCTAAGCCGCTAGTAAGACAGACCCGTTCCACTCGTTACACAACCCTCTTTTTCAGAACCTTCTATTGATAGCTTAGTAGAACTATTGGAGCCAGGCAAGTAAACTACCCTTCGTTTCAGCTACTTCGTTGCCTCGAGACAAAGAAACAGCAAGGCAACCCGCCTACATTGAGACTCAACGTATGATAGCTCTTCTACTCTTTGCTGAAGCTATCGTGTCGTATGGAGGGATGGGGTGCGTCTGAGCCTATTTCTTCTCTTCTCTATCATTTTTGGCGGATCCTTTCTATCTTTTTGTTTGCTTTGTCATGCCGTAGTCTTTTAAGATTCAACCTGTCAGAAGAAGGCCAGTTGTACCCCTTATATCAATACCAATAGCAGCAGATGCAGCAACTGAGACGGGAGGCAGTTCGCTCACCCTACCGACTACGAAAGAAAGAATGCTCCTATTTAGAGGTACCAAAAACATAACGCCAAACTCACTTGTTCGTGCCTCTGACCAACCAAACTACTCAGATAGAGCTGGCGATATCAGCTCATTCAGTGGATTTACTTTAGAAAGCCTTGCCAGGCGCTTTAATGCCCCATGTTCTAACCAGGATAGAAAGATAAGGACATCTCAGACCAATTAAACGAATTCCTATTTTTTAGTGTACCGATGGCATGAGAATGAGAAACTGGATGATCCTACTACGGGAAATTCTGTTATTGCTTTCACTGCCTGACTAATACGGATAGGTTGCTCTGCTGGTCTCTATTTTTTGCAAGAAGCTAAGCTGACCTCCAATTTAGCTAGATTCGCTCAGCCTTGCATTAGAACAACTCAGGAGATGTAAAGACTTCCTAACAATTCTCAGCTTCCTGGAAAAGACTACTAAACTTCGACGGTGGCCGAGGCTACGTTCTTTCTTGATCTATCTTTCTTATTATGGATCTTCGTGGAATAGCCCGGCAAAGCGGGTGAAAGTGGGAATTCTGGTTCTTGCACGGGACTTTCTTTCTCCTACGAATCAAGAAGAGTCCTAGACATAGGATATTATAGTTCTTTTTTTTTCTTTGCATGGTCATTTAATTTCTCATAAGGTCTTGGGGAAGCAGTGGAGGGCTGTTAGGGCTGCGAGATCTGGACCTTTGATCTCACACCTTTTCTTTGCAGATGATCTTATTGGGAGGCCTCTAAGCAACAAGCTTCCATCATGAAAAATTGCCTTGATGAATTTTGTAAAGCCTCTGGTCAACAGGTAAACTTTGATAAGTCTAGCCTTTATTGTTCTCCAAATACGGATGATGGTCTTGCTATTGAAATCCGCAATATATGTGGCTCTCCCTTGACTTCTCATTCCTTAGAGTTCCTCTGGTACAATCCAGAGTCACCAAAGCGGGCAGTTGTGGACAAAGTTCAAGCCACTTGGAAAAGTCAGCTCTTATCTATGGCAGGTGGATTGACCTTGATTCAAGCTGTGACATCTGCAGTACCTATTATCTACACCATGCAGACTGCTAAGCTTCCTGTGGGAACTTGTGAGGACATTAATAAATGTAATAGAAAGGGGGCACTCAATCTAAACCTCATTTGGTTAGATGGGACAAAGTTTGTAGACCTAAGCAGTTTTGGGTCCTGGGATTAAAAAAGCGAGTCACATGAATCAAGCTCTTTTAGCTAAAGCTAGTTGGAGGATCACAAATCAGGACAAAGGGCTTTGGGCTTCAATGTTCAGGAAAAAGGACTTTTTCGGGACTTGCAGCTTTGATCCTAATGCTGAGTTTCCTTCTGCTTCTTCCAGTACTTGGAAAAGTATTCTCTATGGTTCTGAGGTCTTGCAGCAGGGTTTTTTTGAGGGTTGGAAATGGTAGAAGTCTCATATTTTTTACTTTTTCTGGGTTAGCAGCAGGCTTCTTTTGGAGTTGAATACTATTCCCACTGATTTTTTCAATATGGATGAGTTAGTGGCTGATTATCTCATTGAGGGTCAATGGAATCTTAATAAGCTTAGAGAGGTTGTGAGTACTGATGTGCTATCTCTGATCATGAATACTCCTACAGGTTTTGGAAATGAAATGCAGGATACTTTTATTTTTGGCCCTTCTCCTAATGGCCTTTTTTCTGTCAAGTCTGCCTTCAATTTGTGCATTGATTCAGGTTCCCTCTCTTTTTATAAATGGAGTTTCATTTTGAAGTTAAGAATCCCTCTCTCTACGGTCGAGCTATTTCATCCCTTACTCTAACAAGTAAGCAAGTAAACTCCCTGTGTAGACACCTCAACGAACTCGTGTGGACACTCCTCAGCCCTCAAATACACATTAAGATGTTGACCCGTTTTTCTTTTCTTTGCTGATTCCTCTCAATGAAATTTGCCATGTTGCACTAAGTTACTTACGGATGTATGCATGCAATCCGGGAACACTTTGGGGTGAACACCCATCCGAACAAGTAGGGTCAATAGTTCAGCATTTAGGCCGTAACATTTAGCGACAAAAAAATATTTAACCCAACAAGTGCTCTCCGAACCAAGCTAGATAGTCTCCTATCACTAGGCTCACCAACCAACCTGGACTTTGATTATTATTATTCCTACCTGGATTGTTTCCGGCCATGAGTTCCCATATGACATGACATAAGCGCTCTTGCGTGGGCTGGGCAAATCTTTGAGAAGCTACCTTTCTTACTTAGTGCTTGCGCTAAGGCAATGCAATTGAACCCATTTTTTTGTTTAAGGGCTGCTCGCCCTACCGAAGTACCAAAGGCTTTCGAGGCCCTATTACACGACCTAAAAAAAGGCTTTCAGTAGCGCCCTTAGAATCTAAGCCTTTTGAAGCGCCAGTAGTTGTAGTTGTGGGTAGGTAGAACTTTCGTTCTTATCGCTCTGGGTTTCGATCTATATGACCTCCGGGCGGTACAAAGTACACCTCTTCCGTAGAGGCAGGTAGTAACCTAACCTTTAAGAGTCTGTTCAAGGTAGCTTGGAAAAAAGTACTGCCCTTTTCCTTCGCTACTAGGAGAGTCAGCTACTTCTATTAGCGCCGGACCTTGAGTCGAATTGATCGTGTCATGTGCAACGTCCATCAATGATGGTTCATTAATGTCCATTGATTTAGACTCCTTCCCCTTTCCCAACTACGAATAAGATCGAGAGGAGCCCGAGAGCCCCAAAACCAAGAAGGGAAACGGGAGCCTTTCGATTCACTCCCCATTCTCTCTTAAATAAAGCTCGCCCTCGGGCCCTGGGCAGGTCGCCGGGTCTTTCCCTGTTGTTCTGTTACCGCCACAGACGCACAGAAGAGGTATGCCCAGCGCGCGGAGGATCCGTTGAGAGGGTAGGGAACTGTACGATCTTTTCCCCTATTGTATTGAATCAATAAAAAAAGAGGTCAGTGCTACGGCCCCCGATTCTTTGATCCAATATTGACCGGGGACGAGTCCCGACTTACATAGGTCCTTAGCGCAAGCACGGAGTAAGCAAGCTACCTTGCTTTGACCTCCCGTAGTGGTCCTTGCTTTTAATAAAGTGGAGCGGGGAAAATTTCTTGTACTTGCTCAGTGTGCTCCCCTTTCGTCGAGTGCCCCGCCCGGTTCACTGGGCTGTTGGCCTACCAAGCACTTGCCCGCTGCTCCTGCCGCCCGGCGGAGCGCTCGTTCTCCTTACTGTTCTCTCCGCTGGGGCCCCCCTCCCATTGCTCTAGCCATAAGCTATGGCAGCTCCAGCTCGCAACCACGGGGGCCCGCCCCGCGAGGCCGGGGTGGGCTCAGCGGTCAGGTTAGCCCTCATTCGAATGGGTCTTTCACTTTTGACAGATCTAGAGAGATACTACGAGTCCTCCGTCCCAGATTCCATCGCCGCGGCCATCTGGTTCACCGGTACTACCAAAAAGTCTCATGCTTATGTTACTGTTATTGATGGTTTTATTATCTTGGACCACGAAGACCCCGGTCGTGCTTCTGGTTTCCATTCCCATCATCATATTGATGATAAATCTCCTCGTGCTCTGCCATAAGAACTTGGAGTCCGTATCATGGTGAAGGTAAGGTAACGCTGTGATTCTTGCTCAAAAAACAGACCGAACGCGTTCGAGTTATTGGCTCGTCCAACCCGGCAGCATTCATGAATCGCTCGTTCAACTGTCCCTCGGAGACACGGGCGAGAAGTACCATGCATGGTTGCCCCCCGTCCTTTCTTTATCTCGGTCCCAAGATACGGCTCAGCCAAAAAACGTGAGCGCCCCTGCGCGAGCCTTATTTTATTAGTAAAGTCAAGCTTTGGCTCCCTAAAGACTAAACTAAAGAAATGGATCAAAAAAAAGGGGGGACTTCTGCAACGGGCTATGCCACCCAAACCAACTGAGGGAAGTCGCATCCGTCCCATCGCAAGCACCTACAATGTCATGATCACATTTGTTTACCCTTTTTTCTTTGGTAGTTCAACGGACGGTCGCCCCTCCAACAAGAAAAGGTATAAATATGGAAACTTCTCTGCCATTTGGATCGGAGAATTTATGGAGGAAATCGGGTTTTAAATTTCCAGAAACCAAACGATTATATAGCCAAAGGGAATACGCCGCGCCTAAAATCATCCCAAGCGCAGCTAATGTGGCTACTAAGCTATTTCTTTGGAAAGCTCCTACTAAGATGGGAAATTCCCCGATAAAGCTGCTAGTACCAGGTGAACTCATATTGGCCAAAGTGGAAGAGAAGGAAATGGTAGAGAGATTCGGCATGGTGCTCACTGAACCTCCGTAATATCTAACAAGTCGAGTCTTATGTCGGTCATATAGAACACCAACACATAGAAAAAGGGCTGAAGGAACCAGTCCATGACTTAACATCGGTAGAATGCTACCTCCAATTCCCTGTATGTTCGATAGAGCCAAAGATCCCCCCCCACTGATCGGAGTACGCCGATTACCCCCCGAACCGTACAAGATAGTTACCACCTATCATACGGCTTTCTAACTTCACTTCTTTTTCTAGTCGTTCCGCTCTGTCGATCGATGGTAGTATAAGAGATCTGTAACTCCCCGAAATTTATTAAAGAATGGTTCCTGCTTCCTACCCATAGTTAGCATGTATCTCCCCGGTCATACTTGAGTATCACACCGTAGACCCCCACCCCAACTCTATCTTCCTTATCAGTGAACCGGAAATAGTGCATAGGTACTCTTCAATGCAGCGAGGACGAGACGACGTGACATACTACGATCGCGTATAGAAGTGCTGCCCTTCGGCTCGGCAATATGGAACCTCTCAACAGCTCCCGTTCCTTTATGAAGTCCTATCGGGATAGGTAGGCCCAATCCTTTCCCCCCCTCCCTCCATAAGACCCTATTTCTCTTTCCCCCTCGGGAAAGAGAAAGAAGAGAAGAAAGAAAGGAGTGATTCTCTTCTTTCATGTGAACGGCCCTTTCTTGTATCGAAAGGTTTTTCGTGCTATACACCACGTTGAGAAAGACCATCCTCCTACGTACCGTACCATTTTTTTACCTCGAAAGGGGGGTCCTCCTTATGATGCTACGGACGGCTGTCCGAAGTGCAATGGGTAAACTCGGACTCGGATAAAATAGGATTGTGCGCGCCAGGCCCTTTGGGTGTCATATTTTGGCCGAGTTTACCGTACCTCCGGCCCCTTATGTTACGCGACCGTAATATTTTGTTATGTTCCACCGCTGTTACGCCAGAAATAAAAGGTTCCACACGAGCTTCCGTTCTGCGGCGTGGCGGCAGGACCGATAGGGGATTGGCTCCGGGTGTAGATAGGGTAAAATCTGCAGGGGTCACGCAAATACATAGGCCCCTTCCCTTCCCGGATGAATGGGGTGGTTTAGAAGGCGCTTCCGATCTACGGTCCCTCGGCGCGAGGGGTTAGGCAGGTAGTATGGGCCCTCTGACTTCCAGCTATGCGCTGTGCGGCTCCCGCGAAGCGAATGAAGGGAAGCTCGAAGAGCTTACGGGTGAGCTTACGCTTACTCTCAGCCTCTTTGATTGGTAGGCGGGCGGCCTAAGCCCCCTACTTAAGATTACATTCAAACGGGAAATTTTATGTTGTCGTGACGCTTTTGTTAGGCCGACTACTCTACTATAGGCTACTTCTAGCTTCTATAGCGGCCCTTCCATTTTTGTGTAGTTATAGTTTGTATTAGTACCGAATGAACATATCAAACAAAGCCGAGCAGTATAAGCCCTTCTCCGGCCTGGGAAAAGCAACGAACTCTAGAAGCTAGGGCTTTGGACACGAATACTATTCCGTTCTCCGCGGAAACCCGCCTTAGAGATTGAACGTCGACTTATCTTATTGCCGTTCAATCTAAGACAGCGCCGATAGCTTGTAGTGAACAGCCCCCTTATGAAACCAACCGAAAGCAGGCTTTGCTACTTAAGTAGTTAAGGTTTGGAACCCTTGCAACTATGATAGAAAGCCGTTTGCGTGTCCTTTGGACCCTTCGCTCTTAGTTTTGAATCAAAGTAAAGTAGGTCGCGACTGTTGTATTTCAGTCGGTCGGGGGGCTTATACGACAGCTCCGCTTCCTCGTCTTGCTTCTGGCAAAGCTTCTACTTTGCTTGCTTCTCTCGCGCTTGCTTGCGCGAAGGCTTAAAGTCCTTTTCGCTAGGTCCAAAAGCTTCCGTCAAAGCGAAAGATCTGATCCAACAGAAATCCCGCATATTGAGCGCAGCTGATATGCGGCTACAGCTAGGCGATCATATCATGCCATAATAAAATTTTATATGTATAAAGGGATCCCCTAGATATACAGACAGAATAGATATTCATGGATAGACAGACATTCCATTGATTCTTAGTTTTTGGGTTGAAAAAGCTCGTCGATCCAAATGAATCATTCTTCTGGTCTCTATTCGCCCCCCGCCCCGAAACTGACCCGCAGCACAGCGCCCATTCGCTTCGCGCGCGGGAAGGCAACGAAGTTCAGTTCATGAGACCGCGGCGGAGTGGAGCAGCCGCGACACGAAGTTCCTTACCTTAGCTGGATCTCGCTGGTGCCACCTAAACGGTAGGTAGGCGACGGATGTGTGACGTTTGGAGTTGTCGTTCGTGCACCTGTCCCCAATGGAAGAATGAGTGATCCGTTCCCCTGCAGATCATGGCTTTACCACTCGGTCCCCGATGGCCAGCGGGGGATTCGGTATAGCAGCTCACGTTCGTTTGCGCTGCGCGTTCCCGCTGGACTGGACACGTGTTAGCTGTAGGAAGTATGGTTCCGAAAGTGACTTCGGTTTGCCAGTTCAGGCTCAACTCCTCGCTTTACGTTAGCGGACCTACAGGTCGGGTCGGGGCTCTGCGCTCTTTCTTTCTGTGTGGGACGATGCCGGGGAGAGAAGGGAATGCGTCGAGGCGGCGAACAACAACACAACTACATTTTGGCTTTTCCCTCCATGAGGACCGATGGATAAGAGAACTGACTGAGCTGGCCTAAAAAGCGCTTGGGCGTTCTACGTACGATGTAGTAGACTCCATCAGATACATATCGATTTCTTTCTGATGGATCAAGAATAGATGGTTGTCTCATCAATAGATAGAAATAGGTGCTATGCCCTTATTATTGATGCATTCCCTCTCTATCCATTCCTACTCTTTCGATCTATCAGAACAGATCAGGCTATCTATCAATCGATTTGAAAATAGCACGTTCATATCGCTTTTCGTTCATTTCCGCCACGCCAACACAGCCGCCATAATAAGAAGCAGGCGAAGCCGCTAGAAGCGAGTTCTTTCAGAACCTTGAATTCTTATTCACGAATGAATTGGGAAAGCCAACAGAAAGATTCGATTCTGACTTCGTAGAGCCGGTGCTGCTGTTGCCTGCGCGTAGGGCCGTCCCCCACTCCCGTCCCGGGGCGCTAAGGGGCTTTTGTTTTTGAAACAGACGGCAGTGTTTTGTTTTGCTGAGGCCTCGAATCAAGCTTTTGTTGCGACATGCTATGTTTTCTCCCCTATTGCTAGTAGGTTGATGGGTCGCACGCCCGGCACACATGTTTTGGCCTTGTGTGTCCATAACTCAAAATAGGTGACCTAACGGCCGCCGCCCGACTAAACATACCAATAGTCACCAGATTCATATGGGCTACTGAGGAGTAAGCAATGATCTTCTTAAGATCGATCTGTCTTGAAGTGGTCAAGGAAGTATATATTATAGCAATCGCGCTTGGAGTATAAATGAAAGGAGTGGAACAAAGTGTCGCTTCGGGAAACATGGGTATTGAAAATCTTAAAAACCCGTGGGTTCCCAATTTTAAAGGAATTCCTGCCAAGATGACGGATCCTGCCGTGGGTGCCTCTACATGAGCTTCGGGTAACCAAATATGAACTGGTACCATAGGCACTTTGACGGCGAAAGAGGCGAAAGAAGCAATCCATAGAAAGATTTGGCGCCGCTCACTAAATTCTGTGGTTAATGATATTTGTAAATCGGTGGTTCCCGTTTGGAGAAGAATCAACAGAATAGCTAATAGCATAAAAACAGATCCAAGTAAAGTATAAAGGAAAAACTGATATGCTGCCTTGATCTTTCTTTGTCTCGAACCCCATACCCCTATAATAATGGTAGAGTAAGGGGTGGCCCCAAAGCGGAATTGACCGGTGGTGGTTGGTCGAAGCTCCAGTAGGTAGCCACTCCCTTCTCAGGGAACCGTACGTGAGACTTCCGCATCATACGGCTCCGTCCCGAGCTTCCGTCGTCGGCCTTTGTCATTAGACCACTATCTATGCATGTATTTTCAGCCTGGACTCTCGAATCTTTTGCTTCTCGGGTGGTGGCGAACAATGCGGCTTGCGTTGCGGGAGATGCCCGCCCGTAGGGCCCGGCCGCCCGAAAGAACCGCTCACTAGCTAGCCGGACTAGTGGGGCCCTATCTGGAGACATACTGAAAACCATGCCTTTCAAACCCCGTCTTCAAAATCAAAAGATAAATGGGCTCGTTGGAAAGAAAGATGGAGTGCGGCCTGTAGAGCACATGTAACGCACAGTCGGGTTGCTCACGCAGCGGATCTCTCTCTCTCTAGATATCTTTAGATAGATAGAGAGAGATGTGAAAGTAATAACCTTATGTTATGGCCGCCCCGCCTTTACGCTACTACTATTGTGTGTGATGTGAGCGCTTCAAATTGGTTTGATCTTTCCGCCGGAACTTGTACGCAGCACTTATACGGGCATAAAGGTTTGGAGCTCTTTTCTTATCTGAATCTTAAGGGCCCCTATTAACCCTCTGCCGAGCTTAACCCTGCCCTTTTGAAGGGAGCCAAATAAATGTCAACACCTGCCGCCAACAGTCTTTCTTCGGAATTATACTGAACGGGTCGATCCTCCCCTCCCGTTTGTTTTAGCAACTTATCCTAAGGTCTCCTCACTAAGAGCTCCCCGGCGACGACAGAGGAACCAACCCGCCTGCCATGGCGGGGCGGCTTTTTTGTTTCACAATAAGACCTGGACGATTATCCCTACCCTCGGTAGCTTACGAGTTTACGTCCATCCCCGGTCGGATACAGTTTCCTTTCTATTTCTCCCTTGTAGCCGTTACCCGAATTCGCGCAAGTGTGTCCACACCCCCCAAACAGACTTGACGAGGAATCCATTCTCGCGAACAAACACAACCCCTACACACACCTAGGAGCACCCCTTCCTGCATATCCATACAAGACCCGAGTAGGCGGGTCGAGGTCCTACGAGGTACCCACTACTCGGAGTACCCTCCCAAAAGGAAAAAGATGTGTCTGTCAGGTTCGGTTCTTCTTAGTTGGGTTGGGCGGGTTCGACCAGAAATGCTATGCTTACACACAA